GCTAACGTAGCTTAAATCTAAAGCACAACACTGAAGATGTTGAGACTGGGTCGTGAAAAGCCCCGTCAGCACAAAAGCTTGGTCCTGACTTTACTATCGGCTTTAGCCTAATTTACACATGCAAGTATCCGCACCCCTGTGAGAATGCCCCGCCCAGTCCCTGCCCCGGGAACAAGGAGCTGGTATCAGGCACATCCTTTTATTGCCCATGACGCCTTGCTTTGCCACACCCCCAAGGGGTTCCAGCAGTGATTAACATTAAGCCATAAGTGAAAACTTGACTTAGTTAAGGTTAATAGGGCCGGTAAAACTCGTGCCAGCCACCGCGGTTATACGAGAGGCCCAAGTCGATAGCCACCGGCGTAGAGGGTGGTTAGGGAATAATCAAAACTAAAGCCGAACTCCTTCAAGGCCGTACAACGCGAACGAATCGGAGAAGCACAACTACGAAAGTGGCTTTACTATACCTGACTCCACGAAAGCTAAGACACAAACTGGGATTAGATACCCCACTATGCTTAGCCCTAAACACAGATAAGGTCTTACCTTTGACTTATCCGCCCGGGTACTACGAGCGCTAGCTTCAAACCCAAAGGACTTGGCGGTGCTTCAAACCCGTCTAGAGGAGCCTGTCCTATAACCGATGGTCCCCGTTTAACCTCACCCCCCCTCGTCCCCTATCCGCCTATATACCGCCGTCGCAAGCTTACCCTGTGAAGGAGCTACAGTAAGCCCAATTGGCATACCCTAAAACGTCAGGTCGAGGTGTAGCTTATGGGGGGGGAAGAGATGGGCTACATTCCCTAATACAGGGCACACGAACGATGACTTGAAATATACATTTGAAGTTGGATTTAGTAGTAAGCAGAGAATAGAGCGCCCTGCTGAAACCGGCAATGAAGCGCGTACACATCGCCCGTCACCCTCCCCCAGCATAATCTTTTACACTAGATAAGACGCCATCCTTGCAAAAGGGGAGGCAAGTCGTAACATAGTAGGTGTACCGGAAGGTGTACCTGGAAAAACCGGGGTGTAGCTAAGTAGAAAAGCATCTCTTTTACACAGAGACACCGTCTGTGCAAATCGGACCACCCCGTATGCCCGTCAGCTAGCACAAACAACGTCTGACCGACTCACGGAACATTTCTTACTTAACCACCCCAGATGAAACTTAACATCACCCATAAATTTAAACAAATCATTTTTCCCCCCTAGTATGGGAGACAGAAAAGGACCCACGTAGCAATAGAAAAAGTACCGCAAGGGAAAGCTGAAACATAAGTAAAACATCAAACAAGCCTTAAAAAGCAGAGATTAGCCCTCGTACCTTTTGCATCATGACTTAGCCAGAAACTCTTAAGCAAAGCGCACTTTAGTTTAATTTCCCGAAACTACGCGAGCTACTCCGAGGCAGCCTATAAATAGGGCGAACCCGTCTCTGTGGCAAAAGAGTGGGAAGAACTCTGAGTAGAGGTGACACACCTACCGAGCCTAGTTATAGCTGGTTGCCTAAGAACTGAATTGAAGTTCAGCCTTTTGGCTTCTTTTTTCACACAATCTCCCCCAAGATTATGAAGAAACCCAAAGAGTTATTCAAAGAAGGGACAGCTCCTTTGAAATAAAATACAACTTTTTTAGGAGGTTAAAGACCAACCCACCCTAAGATTATTTATTTGGGTAGGCCCGAAAGCAGCCACCCCTCAGAAAGCGTTAAAGCTCATAAAAACACCCGGACCTCTAATCCAAGCCAAACCATCTAAAACCCCTAATTATATTAGGCCCTTCTATTTCCCTAATTTTTATATAGAAAAGATTATGCTGAGATGAGTAATAAGAAAGGCTAACGCTTTTCTCCCTGCACAAGTGTACGTCAGCCCCGCCCCCGACTATCGCCTGACCATTAACGAACCCAAACCAAAGAGGGAACTGAATCCCTAAAAAAAGAACAAGAAAACCATTCAACACAAAACCGTTAATCCAACACTGGTGTGCCCCAGGAAAGACTAAAAGAGAGAGAAGGAACTCGGCAAACACTAAGCCTCGCCTGTTTACCAAAAACATCGCCTCCTGCAGCCCACAAATAGGAGGTCCCGCCTGCCCAATGACCACATGTTAAATGGCCGCGGTATAACTGACCGTGCGAAGGTAGCGCAATCACTTGTCTTTTAATTAAAGACCCGTATGAAAGGCTCGACGAGGGCTTAACTGTCTCCTTTCTCCAGTCAATGAACTTGATCTCCCCGTGCAGAAGCGGGGATTAGAACATAAGACGAGAAGACCCTGTGGAGCTTAAGACCTAAAGGCAGACTATGTTTAGCACTTTAAGATAATAACCAAACAATATTTATTGCCCTCCCGTCTTCGGTTGGGGTGACCTCGGGGAATAACAAAACCCCCGTGAAGAACGAGAATACCTTTTCTTGCAAATAAGACCCGCCAGTCTGATTAACAGAACACCTGACTTGAACAATGAATGATCCGGCCCACGCCGATTAACGAACCAAGTTACCCCAGGGATAACAGCGCAATCCTTTTTTAGAGCCCCTATCGACAAGAGGGTTTACGACCTCGATGTTGGTTCAGGACATCCCGGTGGTGTAGCCGCTACCAATGGTTCGTTTGTTCAACGATTAACAGTCCTACGTGAACTGAGTTCAGACCGGAGCAATCCAGGTCAGTTTCTATCTATGAACTGTTCTTCTCTAGTACGAAAGGACCGAGAAGAAGAGGCCCCTTCTTTAAGCAAGCCTCCCTCCCCCTCCCTGTTGAAGCCAACTCAAACAGACAAAGGAGAACCCCCCCCCCTGCCAGAAAACATGGCTTTATAGATAAGTGTTATCCACCAACGTTGGGCTTTTCGTGCCTAGCTTGGGGACTCGGAGTCCCTCTTACCTAGATACTAACCCCTGATAAAATTAGATATAGTGACTGCACTCTATATGAAGGGATTTCCAGCGATCCCCGCTCCCATTCAGTATAGCATGAGAAAATTTCATGCACTTCCTATTTCAAATAAATTTCCTGAAAACCACTTCATCCTTACGGACAAAACCCTCCTTTACCTCGTGGTTTCCACCACCCTCATCACTTCTGCAGGGGCTTCTCTTCCCCCGATTTACCCTGGCTCCTGACACTCCATTAATTATTCGCCCGCCCACATACCGGCGGAGCCTGGTTCCCCTTCCTAACCAAGACGTTGAAACGGCATTCGCCTACCCATCCACATCGTCCTGGCCATTCATCCCGCCCAAGCTTAAACCCTTTCGCTACTTTCCGAAGCCCTACACCCCGTCAACTGTTTCCTCTGAAACCATCACCCCTAATGCTTCTCCCTTACCTAGCGAAGGGGTCCTCTTATCAACCAGCAACCCTCTCTTTTTATCTCCACTGCAGCCCCTCCACCACCCCTCCCCTTCGCCTCGACCTCTAGGAATCCTATCACCTGGCCCCGGCTCTGACTCCCTAAGTGAGCTTATTTAACAAACCCTAAATTGCCTATAAACATCTCAATATACATGACTACTGGCCTATATTATCAGAAAGAAGAGGTTCTAACTCTTGCCTCTAGCTCCCAAAGCTAGTATTCTAACATCTTAAACTGCTCTCTGAGCCCTAAAACGCTGGTCCCGCTTTAGGATTTAAAATAGACCTGAGGTAGTGGCCCTATTAAAGTTCGAATCCTCTCTGCCGAGAAATCCCGCTACCAGCCCTATAATGGGAATGAAGATGGCGGAGCATGGTCCCGCAGAAGATTTAAGCTCTTCCCACAAGGGTTCAAATCCCTTTCTTCATTGTGCCGGCCCTTCTCATTACACACATCGTTAACCCCCTAACCACAATTGTCCCCATCCTTCTAGCCGTTGCCTTCCTCACACTTATCGAACGGAAAGTGCTAGGCTATATGCAGCTCCGAAAAGGTCCTAACATTGTAGGACCTTATGGCCTCCTGCAACCGATTGCCGACGGGATTAAGCTATTTATTAAAGAGCCTATCCGCCCATCCTCATCCTCCCCAGCCCTTTTTCTTTTCGCCCCCACCCTCGCCCTAACCCTCGCCCTAACCCTCTGGGCCCCTATCCCAATGCCTTTTCCCATTGCAGATCTAAACCTAGGCCTCCTCTTTATCCTTGCCCTCTCTAGCCTAGCAGTCTATTCCATCCTCGGCTCTGGCTGAGCATCCAACTCCAAATACGCCCTAATTGGGGCCTTGCGGGCTGTTGCCCAAACCATCTCCTACGAGGTCAGCCTGGGCCTTATTCTTCTATGTATCGTTATTTTTTCCGGCGGTTTCACTTTGCAAATCTTTAATGTTACCCAAGAAGCTATTTGACTTATTATTCCTGCATGGCCCCTCGCAGCCATATGATATATCTCAACACTAGCTGAGACTAACCGCGCCCCATTTGACCTCACCGAAGGTGAGTCCGAACTAGTCTCGGGGTTTAATGTAGAATATGCAGGGGGCCCGTTCGCCCTATTTTTTCTAGCAGAATATGCTAACATCCTCCTCATAAACACATTGTCCGCTACATTATTTCTTGGCGCAACACATATTCCGGCCCTTCCTGAGCTAACAACAGTTAACCTCATAACTAAAGCAGCCCTCCTCGCTATCCTCTTCCTTTGAGTGCGAGCATCCTATCCCCGATTTCGATACGACCAGCTTATACACCTCATCTGAAAAAACTTTCTTCCTCTTACCCTTGCACTAGTTATTTGACACCTGGCGCTTCTGGTGGCCTTTGCTAGTGTCCCCCCCTTGTCTTAGCAAGGAGTCGTGCCTGAATCTTTAAGGACCACTTTGATAGAGTGAACTATGGGGGTTAAAGTCCCCCCGGCTCCCAACCTGTTTTTAAGAAAAAGGGGTTTGAACCCTTCCTTAGGAAATCAAAACTCCTCGTGCTTCCAATTACACCACTTCTTAAACCACCACACTGTAATTTGGGCCACAGTAGAGTCAGCTAAGTAAGCTTTTGGGCTCATGCCCCAAAAATGTTGGTTAAAATCCTTCCTCCACTATTGAACCCGTACATTTTAAGCATCCTCCTTTTTTCCCTTGGTCTAGGAACCACACTAACCTTTAGCAGCACACACTGACTCCTGGCGTGAATGGGCCTTGAAATCAACACCCTAGCCATTATTCCAATAATAGCGCAACACCACCACCCCCGAGCCGTTGAAGCCACAACTAAGTACTTTCTTACTCAAGCAGCTGCAGCTGCAATAATCCTCTTTGCCAGCACCTCTAACGCTTGGCTCTCTGGCCAGTGAGAAATTCAGCAGGTAATACATCCCCTGCCTATAACAATTCTAGTGATTGCCCTCGCCCTAAAAATTGGCCTAGCCCCCCTCCACTCCTGACTGCCTGAAGTTCTTCAAGGCCTTGATTTGACCACGGGACTTCTCCTCTCAACCTGACAAAAACTTGCCCCCTTCGCCCTCCTCCTACAAATTTTTCCGTCAAACCCGACCCCCTTCGTTGCTCTCGGAATCCTGTCTATTCTAATCGGCGGTTGAGGAGGCCTAAACCAAACCCAGCTCCGGAAAATTCTTGCCTATTCATCCACTGCTCACCTTGGCTGAATAGTTCTTGTTTTGCAGTTCTCCCCCTCCCTATCGCTTCTCGCCCTCCTCACATATTTTGTCCTAACAACCTCCACCTTTCTACTATTTAAACTCAATAAATCTCTTAACATTAATTCACTAGCTGCCTCTTGAGCTAAAGCACCCGCTCTGACCGCCATCACCCCCCTCGTGCTACTTTCCCTAGGGGGCCTCCCCCCTCTGACCGGGTTTATACCCAAATGACTTATTCTTCAGGAGCTAACCAAACAAGACCTCGCCCTAACAGCCACTCTGGCAGCACTCGGTGCCCTTCTCAGCCTCTACTATTATCTCCGACTAGCTTACGCTATGACCCTGACCCTGTCTCCAAACAACCTGATTGGGAGCACCCCCTGACGTCTTAACTCCCCCCAAATAAAACTTCCCCTCGCCCTCTCAACCACGACCGCTATTATGCTCCTCCCCATCACCCCCACTATAGCAGCCCTTTTATCCCTCTAAGGGGCTTAGGTTAGTAGAAGACCAAGGGCCTTCAAAGCCCTAAGCGAGGGTGAGAATCCCCCAGCCCCTGGTTAAGATTTGCGGGATACTACCCCACAGCTCCTGTATGCAAAACAGACACTTTAATTAAGCTAAAACCTTAACTAGACGAGAAGGCCTCGATCCTACAAACTCTTAGTTAACAGCTAAGCGCTCTAACCAGCGAGCATTCGTCTAATTTTCATCCCACCCTCAAAACTTCACAGAAATTGAGGGTGGGAAAGCCCCGGCAGGTAATTAGCCTGCGTCTTCAGGTTTGCAACCTGATATGCTTACACCTCAGGGCTTGGTAAGAAGAGGACTCAAACCTCCGTCTATGGGACTACAATCCACCGCTTTAAAGCTCAGCCACCTTACCTGTGATAATCACACGATGATTTTTTTCGACTAACCATAAAGACATTGGCACCCTCTACCTCATCTTTGGTGCCTGAGCTGGGATAGTAGGAACGGCCCTTAGCCTTCTTATCCGTGCTGAACTAAGCCAACCAGGCTCTCTCTTAGGAGATGACCAGATTTACAATGTTATCGTCACAGCCCATGCATTTGTAATAATTTTTTTTATGGTTATGCCTATTATGATTGGAGGCTTCGGAAACTGGCTAATCCCCCTAATAATTGGGGCTCCTGACATAGCATTCCCTCGAATGAATAATATAAGCTTCTGGCTTCTTCCCCCCTCTTTCATTCTTCTTCTAGCTTCTTCAGGCGTAGAAGCAGGGGCGGGAACGGGATGAACAGTTTACCCTCCTCTATCAGGCAACCTAGCACATGCAGGGGCATCCGTAGACTTAACTATCTTCTCTCTTCACCTTGCTGGTGTCTCATCCATCCTAGGAGCAATCAATTTTATTACAACTATTATTAACATAAAACCCCCCGCCATCTCCCAGTACCAAACACCCCTGTTCGTTTGAGCTGTCCTAATTACAGCAGTCCTGCTACTTCTCTCTCTCCCTGTTCTAGCAGCTGGTATTACTATGCTTCTGACAGATCGGAACTTAAACACCACATTTTTCGATCCTGCCGGAGGAGGAGACCCTATCCTCTATCAGCACCTCTTCTGATTCTTCGGACACCCAGAAGTCTATATCCTTATTCTTCCTGGCTTCGGAATAGTCTCGCATATTGTTGCCTACTACTCCGGTAAAAAAGAACCCTTTGGTTATATAGGAATAGTTTGAGCTATAATAGCAATTGGACTGCTGGGCTTTATTGTCTGAGCCCACCACATGTTTACAGTAGGTATGGATGTAGATACACGCGCCTACTTCACCTCCGCAACAATAATTATTGCCATCCCCACGGGAGTAAAAGTTTTTAGCTGACTAGCAACTATTCATGGCGGAAACCTAAAATGAGATACCCCCTTCCTCTGAGCCCTGGGCTTTATTTTCCTTTTTACGGTAGGAGGCTTAACAGGTATTATTTTAGCCAACTCCTCCCTTGACATCGTTCTTCATGACACATACTATGTAGTTGCACACTTCCACTATGTTTTATCGATAGGCGCCGTCTTCGCTATCATTGGGGGGTTTGTTCATTGATTCCCCCTCTTTACAGGATTTACCCTTCACGAAACGTGAACTAAAATTCACTTCGGAATTATGTTTACGGGTGTAAACTTAACCTTCTTCCCCCAACACTTCCTAGGCCTTGCGGGAATACCTCGACGGTATTCAGACTACCCCGACGCCTATACCCTATGAAACACTGTTTCTTCCATTGGGTCCCTAGTATCCCTTGTAGCCGTAGTGCTTCTCCTATTTATTATCTGAGAAGCTTTCACTGCAAAACGAGAAGTACTAGCTGTAGAGCACACAGCAACTAACATTGAATGACTTCACGGCTGCCCTCCTCCCTACCACACATTTGAAGAACCAGCATTCGTTCAGGTCCAAGCCCACTAACAAGAAAGGGAGGAATTGAACCCCCGTAGACTGGTTTCAAGCCAGTCACATAACCACTCTGACACTTTCTTACTGAGACACTAGTAAAAAATTATACTGCTTTGTCGAGGCAGAGTTGTGGGTTGAACCCCCGCGTGTTTTAAGTAAACCCAATGGCTCATCCCTCACAACTAGGCTTCCAAGACGCAGCTTCTCCACTAATGGAAGAGCTCCTTCACTTTCACGACCATGCAGTAATAATTCTTCTTCTTATTAGTGTCTTTGTTCTTTATATTATCACGACAATAATCACCAGTAATCTAACCAACCTAAACCTGTTAGACTCCCAAGAAGTTGAAATTATTTGAACTGTGCTCCCTGCTATTATTCTTATCCTCATTGCCCTACCTTCCCTCCGAATCCTTTACCTTATAGACGAGATTAATGACCCCCACCTCACAATCAAAGCAATAGGCCACCAATGATACTGAAGCTACGAATACACTGACTATGAAGAGCTGGGCTTTGACTCCTACATAATCCCAACCCCTGACCTCACCCCAGGGCAATTTCGCCTTCTAGAAGTAGACCACCGAATAGTAATCCCCACAGAGTCCCCAATCCGAGTTCTAGTTTCCGCAGAAGACGTCCTGCACTCATGAGCAGTCCCATCTTTAGGAATTAAAATAGACGCAGTCCCAGGACGCCTTAACCAGACGGCTTTTATTACATCCCGCTCAGGTGTCTTCTATGGGCAGTGCTCCGAAATCTGTGGTGCAAACCACAGCTTCATGCCAATCGTAGTAGAGTCGGTCCCACTCGAACACTTCGAAGACTGATCATCGCTCCTACTTCAGGACGCCTCGCCGGGAAGCTAAATTGGGTCTAGCGTTAGCCTTTTAAGCTAAATTATGGTGCCTCCCAACCACCCCCAGCGACTTGTATGCCCCAACTTGAAACTGCTAATTGATTCTCATACATCGCGTGAGCATGACTTTCCTTAGCCCTAATCCCGCTTAAAATATTGCTAGCTGAGCTGGCATTCATCATTAACCAAGCTCAAGGTCTTGCTCAAAAAGCAGGATGATACTGAACATGATAACTAACCTATTTACCCAATTTGATAGCCCCAAACTTTTAGCAATTCCGCTCGCATACGTATCACTCACCTTTTCCTCCCTCGTTCACCCCAAGCCCTCCGATCGCTGGCTCACCAACCGCGTTACAACTATCCAGAGCTGGCTTCTTAAATGGCTTACCTTCCAACTTTTTGGCCCTATTAATATTCGCGGCCATAAGTGAGCCTTAGGTCTCATATCCCTTTTAATTTACCTAATTACAATCAACATGCTTGGCCTTCTCCCGTATACCTTCACCCCCACCACGCAGCTTTCCATTACCCTAGGGCTTGCCGTCCCCCTCTGACTAGCTACTGTTATTGTAGGCTTCCGAAACGACCCAGTCAGCGCCGTAGCACACTTTGTCCCTGAAGGTGCTCCTACCCCCCTTATTCCCCTCCTGGTTGTCATCGAAACAATTAGCCTCTTCATTCGCCCTGTTGCGCTAGGAGTTCGACTGATAGCAAATCTTACGGCAGGCCACCTGCTCCTTCAACTCTGCGCGACCGCCACTTTAGCTCTAGTCAAAATTTTTCCCCCCGTAGCAGTAATCACCGCCTCCCTGCTCGCCATACTAGCTGTGCTAGAGCTAGCAGTTGCAGTTATCCAAGCATACGTATTCACGCTACTTATTAGCCTTTACCTTCAAGAGAATATTTAATGACCCATCAAGCACACGCATTCCACATAGTCGACCCCAGCCCCTGGCCCTTAACAGGGGCGGTCGCCGCACTACTTATGACCTCTGGTCTCGCAATCTGATTTCACTTCCACTCAACAACCCTTATAACCCTGGGCTCCATCCTCCTCTTGCTAACCATGTACCAATGATGACGAGACATTGTCCGTGAAGGCACATTTCAAGGTCATCACACCCCTCCTGTTCAAAAAGGCCTCCGCTACGGAATGATCCTCTTTATCACTTCAGAAGTCTTCTTTTTCCTTGGCTTCTTCTGAGCTTTCTACCATGCAAGTCTTGCCCCCACCCCCGAACTTGGAGGATGCTGACCCCCAACAGGAGTCACAACACTCGACCCTTTTGAGGTCCCCCTCCTTAATACAGCTGTTCTCTTAGCCTCCGGAATCACGGTTACCTGAGCGCATCACAGCATTATAGAAGGAGAACGAAAGCAAGCCATTCACTCCCTTACCCTGACCATCCTTCTCGGCTTCTATTTTACGCTTCTTCAAGCAATAGAATACTTTGAAGCCCCCTTCACAATCGCAGATGGGGTTTATGGTTCCTCTTTCTTTGTCGCAACGGGATTCCATGGCCTCCACGTAATTATCGGCTCTACGTTTCTTGGCGTCTGCCTTCTCCGCCAAGTAAAGTATCATTTTACATCCCAACACCACTTTGGCTTTGAAGCAGCAGCCTGATACTGACATTTCGTAGATGTAGTTTGACTGTTCCTCTACATCTCCCTTTACTGATGAGGCTCCTATCTTTCTAGTATCAACAAGTATAAGTGACTTCCACTCACCCGGTTCCGGTTAAAATCCGGAGAAAGATAATGAACTTAATCACAACAATAGCCCTTATTGCTATTTCTATTTCCGTCATTCTAGCAATTGTTTCGTTTTGACTTCCCCAAATAACCCCTGATCATGAAAAGCTTTCCCCATATGAATGCGGATTTGACCCTAAAGGGTCTGCTCGCCTACCCTTCTCCCTGCGATTTTTTCTTGTAGCAATCCTTTTTCTCCTCTTTGACCTAGAAATTGCACTCCTTTTACCACTCCCGTGAGGAAACCAACTTCCCTCCCCCCTTCTAACCTTTTTTTGGGCATCCTCTGTTCTTGCTCTTCTTACCCTTGGACTGATCTATGAGTGACTCCAGGGGGGCCTAGAATGGGCTGAGTAGGTAATTAGTATAAGTAAAATGTTTGATTTCGGCTCAAAAGTCCATGGTTCAAGTCCATGATTGCCTGATGTCTCCCGTCCAGTTTACCTTCTCAACTATATTCTTTCTGGGCCTAGCTGGGCTAGCCTTCCACCGCACCCATTTACTCTCCGCTCTCTTATGCTTAGAGGGAATAATATTGTCCCTTTATATAGCCCTGGCCCTCTGAACGCTTCAACTAGCCTCTACAAACTTCTCAGCATCAGCCCTCCTTCTCCTAGCATTTTCTGCCTGCGAAGCCAGTGCAGGTTTAGCACTACTCGTTGCTACTGCCCGAACCCACGGCTCCGACCACCTTCAAGCCCTTAACCTTTTGCAATGCTAAAAATTCTCATCCCTACCATTATACTCATCCCCACTATCCTATTTACCCCCCGTAAATGGCTGTGGGGTACAGCCCTAATACAGAGCCTTCTAATCGCCACAATTAGCCTCGCCCTATGGCTCAGCCCGTCCGAGACAGGGTGAACATCCCTTAGCCCCCTATTAGGCACTGACCGCCTCTCCACCCCATTTCTTACCCTCTCCTGCTGACTTCTCCCTCTTATGATTATTGCCAGCCAAGGCCACACAGCCCTTGAACCTCCCAGCCGTCAACGGACTTATCTTATTCTTCTCTCTACACTCCAAGCTTTTCTAATCCTTGCCTTCAGCGCAACCGAAGCTATTATGTTTTATGTTATATTTGAAGCTACCCTTATCCCTACCCTTTTTATTATTACACGATGGGGTAACCAGACCGAGCGCCTGAACGCGGGAACCTACTTTCTATTTTATACCTTAGCCGGTTCTCTTCCCCTCCTTATTGCCCTCCTCTCCCTACAGAACTCAATTGGCTCGCTTTCCTTACTTACCTTACACTATTCAACCACCATATTAGCACCGACCTTCACCAATAAACTCTGATGGGCCGCCTGCCTTGTGGCCTTCTTGGTCAAAATACCCCTATATGGAACTCACCTTTGGCTCCCCAAAGCCCATGTTGAAGCACCTATTGCAGGCTCTATAGTGCTTGCAGCCGTCCTCCTGAAGCTTGGTGGTTACGGGATAATACGAATCCTTGTTACCCTAGAACCACTGACCAAAGAACTCTCCACCCCCTTTATTGCCCTCGCACTTTGAGGGGTCGTTATAACCAGCGCAGTTTGTCTGCGACAAACCGACCTAAAGTCCCTTATCGCCTACTCATCTGTAAGCCATATAGGCCTGGTTGTAGCCGCAATTCTAATTCAGACAGCATGGAGCTTTGCTGGCGCCCTGACCCTAATGATCGCACATGGTCTTACTTCCTCAGCACTATTTTGTTTAGCAAACACCACTTATGAACGAACCCACACTCGAACCATACTTCTTGCACGCGGCCTGCAGATAATTTTTCCACTCATGGCTACCTGATGATTCGTTGCCAGCCTTGCCAACCTAGCCCTCCCACCCTTGCCTAACCTCATGGGAGAGCTTGCAATCATGTCTTCTCTAGTTCACTGATCATATTGAACCATTCTCTTCACAGGAACCGGTATACTCATCACTGGTGCCTACTCACTTTATATATTCCAAACAACACAACGAGGCCACACGCCCGCCCACATTTTGGGCCTTGACCCCTCTTACACTCGAGAACACCTTCTTCTCACACTCCATATACTCCCCCTCCTGCTCCTGATCCTTAAACCTGAAATATTATGAGGCTGAAGCGCCTGTTAATACAGTTTGGGAAAACACTAGATTGTGGATCTAGAAACAGGAGTTAAACCCTCCTTATTGACCAAGAGAGGCTCGCAGCAACAAAGACTGCTAATCTTTGCCCCCTTGGTTGGACTCCAAGGCTCACTTAATTTAGCTTCTAAAGGATAACAGCTCATCCATTGGTCTTAGGAACCAAAAACTCTTGGTGCAAATCCAAGTAGCAGCTATGTACTCCAGCCCCTTACTAATATCAACTGGCCTAGTTACCATTTTTTTCATTCTGGCCTACCCAGTACTTACAACTTTTTCCCCGAACCCTCAGCCTAACAATTGAGCCACCTCACATGTTAAAACTTCAGTAAAACTAGCTTTCTTCACTAGTCTTCTTCCCCTTCTCCTGCTCCTTAATGAAGGAACCGAAGCCGTCGTTACAAGCTGGGAATGAATAAACACACTAACTTTTAACATCCCTATTAGTTTCAAATTCGACTTGTACTCGGTCGTATTTACCCCTGTTGCCCTCTACGTTACCTGATCTATTCTAGAATTTGCAACCTGGTACATACACGCGGACCCCGCCATCAACCGTTTTTTTAAATATCTCCTAATTTTTCTCATCGCCATAATTATCCTCGTCACCGCTAACAACATATTTCAACTCTTTATTGGCTGAGAAGGTGTTGGAATCATGTCCTTTCTCCTGATCAGCTGGTGGTATGGGCGAGCTGATGCTAACACTGCAGCCCTCCAGGCCGTTCTATACAACCGACTGGGAGACGTTGGACTAATCTTTTCAATAGCCTGACTAGCTATGAATTCTAACTCTTGAGAAATACAACAAATCTTCCTAACTGCTAAAGAACTAGATCTGTCCTTCCCCCTTCTAGGCCTCATTCTTGCTGCTGCCGGAAAGTCAGCCCAGTTCGGGCTTCACCCCTGACTCCCGTCAGCCATGGAAGGCCCCACCCCCGTCTCCGCCCTTCTTCACTCCAGCACCATGGTTGTTGCCGGGATTTTTCTCTTAATCCGCCTTAGCCCTTTGATAGATAACAACCCCCTCTCCCAAACGACCTGCCTCTGTCTAGGAGCCTTAACTACGCTATTTACGGCCACCTGCGCCCTTACTCAGAATGATATCAAAAAAATCATTGCCTTCTCAACATCCAGTCAACTAGGACTTATAATAGTTACTATTGGTTTAAATCAACCTCAACTCGCCTTCCTTCATATCTGCACCCATGCTTTTTTTAAAGCAATACTTTTCCTTTGCTCGGGCTCCATTATTCATAGCCTAAATAATGAACAGGACATCCGAAAAATAGGAGGCCTCCACCATATAATACCCCTCACGTCCTCATGTCTTACCCTTGGAAGCCTGGCCCTTACAGGCACCCCATTCCTGGCAGGCTTCTTCTCCAAAGACGCTATTATTGAAGCCCTTAATAACTCTTTCCTAAACGCCTGGGCCCTTGCTCTAACCCTCCTAGCCACCTCTTTCACAGCCATTTACAGTCTTCGCCTAGCTTTCTTTGTCTCTATGGGGTACCCACGTTTTGCCCCCCTATCCCCCATTAACGAAAATAACCCCCTAGTAATTAACCCTATTAAACGGCTAGCTTGAGGGAGCATCGTTGCCGGCCTCTTAATTACGCTTAACATTTGCCCCTCAAAAACACCATATATGACCATACCCTTCCCACTAAAAGTCGCCGCCCTCTCTGTCACAGCTCTAGGACTTCTTCTAGCCCTAGAACTTGCCTCCCTTACAACCAAGCAACTAAAATCAACGCCCCTTCTAACCCCGCACCACTTCTCTAATATACTAGGATTTTTTCCTGGGGTGGTCCACCGCCTCCTCCCCAAACTTGTCCTTACACTAGGCCAGACCGCTGCCAGCCAAATAATTGACCAGACATGGTTAGAAAAAATTGGCCCTAAAGCATTAACCTCTGCTAACAAGCCTCTAGCTTCCACTGTAAGTAGTATTCAGCGAGGAACAATTAAAGCATACCTAACATTCTTTTTCTTAACTATTGCTATTGCTATCTTAGCAATGTACATAAACCCCTAAACCGCCCGTAACGAACCCCGACTTAACCCTCGGGTTAATTCCAACACCACAAACAGTGTTAACAATAAAACCCACGCCCCAATAATAAGCGTCCCCCCTCCCGGTCCATACACTATCCCCACCCCTCCTAACTCACCTCGTAATAGATGAAAATCTCCTCCTTCCTCCACTGGACTTCAAGATGCCTCATATCAGCCGCCTCAGAAAACCCCAGCTGCTAAACTGACCACTAGTAAATACCCCAGCATCTGCAACACAACCGGCAGGCTCCCGTACCCCTCTGGGTATCGATCTGCTGCTAAGGCAGCCGAATATGCAAACACCACTAACATTCCCCCCAAGTAAATTAAAAACAGCACCAGAGATAAGAAAGATCCCCCGTGCATAGCTAATACACCACACCCCATACCAGCTGCAACTACTAGCCCTAGCGCCGCAAAAAATGGCGAAGGATTAGCGGCCACCCCTAACAAACCCCCTAAAGAACCAAAAAGAAATACAAAAGTAATAAATGACATAGTTCTTACCAGGGCTTTAACCAGGACCAGTGGCTTGAAAAACCACCGTTGTATTCAACTATAAGAACTGTTTAATGGCAAGTCTCCGAAAAACCCACCCCCTGCTCAAAATTGCTAATAGTGCTTTAATTGACCTCCCTGCCCCTTCCAATATTTCAGTCTGATGAAACTTTGGCTCCCTCCTAGGCCTCTGCTTAATTTCCCAAATCGTCACAGGCCTTTTCCTCGCTATACACTATACTGCAGACATCGACACCGCTTTTTCTTCCGTAGCCCACATCTGCCGAGATGTAAACTACGGCTGGCTTATCCGTAATCTGCACGCCAATGGCGCCTCCTTCTTTTTTATCTGTATTTATCTTCACATCGGGCGTGGCCTTTACTACGGGTCGTACCTTTATAAAGAAACCTGAAACGTCGGTGTTATTCTCCTCCTCTTGGTTATAATGACCGCTTTCGTTGGGTACGTCCTCCCATGGGGACAGATGTCCTTCTGGGGAGCAACCGTTATTACTAACCTTCTTTCTGCCGTTCCTTACGTCGGAAACACACTCGTTCAATGAATCTGAGGCGGCTTCTCAGTCGATAACGCCACCCTAACCCGATTCTTCGCCTTCCACTTCCTTCTACCATTCGTTATTCTTGCTCTTACCATGATCCACCTTCTCTTCCTACACGAAACAGGATCCAATAATCCTCTTGGCCTAAACTCTGACACGGACAAGATCTCGTTCCACCCCTACTTTTCCTATAAAGATGTTCTAGGTTTTGGAGTCCTAATTATTGCCCTCACATCCATTGCACTATTTTCCCCCAATGTTCTTGGGGACCCGGACAACTTCACCCCCGGTAACCCCCTTGTTACACCCCCTCATATTAAGCCAGAATGATATTTCCTGTTCGCCTATGCTATCCTTCGCTCCATTCCAAATAAACTTGGAGGCGTTTTAGCCCTCCTTGCTTCTATTCTAGTTCTTATGGTAGTACCCTTCCTTCATACGTCTAAACAGCGAGCCCTCACCTTTCGTCCAGTGTCCCAGTTCCTATTCTGAACGCTAGTTGCCGACGTTATTATCCTTACCTGAATCGGCGGCATGCCAGTTGAACACCCCTATATTATTATTGGCCAAGTCGCATCTTTATTATACTTCTCCATTTTCCTCATTTTCATGCCTCTAGCAGGCTGACTTGAGAACAAAATCCTAGGATGAGACTGCGTTAGTAGCTCAGCTCAGAGCACCGGCCTTGTAAGTCGGGTGTCGAGGGTTAAAATCCCCCCTAACGCATTGAGTAGCATCTCATTTTTTATCTTTTAAGCCTGGAATTAGGACATTAAACCCATAATATAAATTTATATTTTTTTGAAAAAAAAATATTTTTATTTTTTTGATAAAATATGTAAATATTCAGAGTTTGTCCTCCGAAGGCTCGCATTAAATAATACACATATTCATTAAGTCAGGTACAACTAAGAGATCACCATCGGTTGATATCTTAATGTTACCTCCTCATGATGGTCAGGAGCAAAAATAGTGGGGTAACTTTCGGTGAATTATTACTGGCATAGATTAATGGTGTGCTGCAAGAACTCCATTACCCCCCATGCCGAGCGTTCACTCTACAAGAGCATCTGGTATTTTTTTATTTTTTTTAGCTTTTCTTCACCATTTCACAGTGCACGGCAAGAGCAAACTAACAAGGTAGAACATATCCATGAATACAACAACACTCAATTAATTTTTGCAAGACTATGTCATTTAGAACCCCATTAGAATATTTCAAGTGCATAAGCTTAAATCGTTTAATTCTTGCATCAGCAAGAATTTATTTGTACGTTATTTCCTAATGAAAATTAGACCCCCCCTTACCCCCCCTTAACGGGGGAGAGCAACATCAAGTTCTTTCCCAAAAAAGCCCTAACTCTCTTCTGCCTTAATTTATATATTATATTGATATTATAATGATTAAAACATTTAATTTTAATTACTATTAATATGTATATACAATTATTATTGGGGCCTACTTAAAGCAAGGGAAGCTGTAGC